CTCATAATTATCCCTGACTGTTTATGTCTCTAGCACGACCACTTGATGAAATTGGAGGGAAGTGGAGTAAATGGCCGACACTACTGGAAGGATTCCTCTTTGGATAATAGGTACTGTAACTGGTATTCTTGTGATTGGTTTAATAGGTATTTTCTTTTATGGGTCATATTCGGGATTAGGTTCATCCCTGTAGTAATTGGATCAATTACATGAAACCGTAGAAACTCAACGGGATTCTCTTCTTTCTTTGTCTGATTCGAGGGCAAAGAAAGAAGAGAATCCCGTTGGGTTCTTAAAAGAATCAGGGCAGGATATTTTTTTCGTCTAAATCACAAAGTGGGTTTCTTTTTTTGCTGTTTCAAAAAACACCATTCTAGTTTTTATGATTATCCGTTTGAAAAATGAACTTCATTAATTGATTCAGAACACCTCTTCCTTAGTATCTAGGGGTACTTTCCAAGTTAGAACAAAGGAGGAATCGCTCAATTTATGGGGTTAGATATATACTCTATTTAAATAGACTTATTAGATATCGTACATTCGTTATTTTAGTCTCTCAGAAAATTTGAAATTTTTGATAAATTCATTGAAGAAGTTCTATTTTTTTTTGTTTGTCCACTAATGGAATAAATTGAAAAAAGTTCTGATACATTGGGAAAATGGTAACCAAGACTAGTAATTTTTGTCAAATATGATCAAAACTCATTACTATTTCGACACAAGAAAAGGAATTTTCTACACCCCTTTCTTGTGTCAAGGACTAGGAACTAATGACTCCAAAAATTATTTGTTACCCCCATGTCTAGCTCGTTATATTACGCGCTTACTTATGCTAATCTCTATCATACTTTTATGAGATTTCAATCGGGCTCCCATAGTCAGACCAATTCAATTTGGCTAAAAACAACAAAAAAAGAGGTGGTAAAGACATAAATGTCATAAAGAAAAACATTAAAATAAAATAGAAAATAATGGCCAAAAAGTCTTCCATAAATCTACCTATTCTGACTAGGGTTCAAGGTATTCGCCTAAGCTCGTAGAAAAAAGCAAGTAAATAAAGAGCTTTTCCGAATTGATTTTTTGGATCATACATAATTGACACCAAGACTTTTCTCTTGTTTACGAACTGGATGTCGATAAATCTTCGAGTCTAGAAATTCATTTCGGCCAATTGCACCTTCTCGAACTGTTTCTTTTTAAGAACCAAAAAAATTTGTGCCAAAATAACAGATGCCAAGAAGAACAAAAGACCTTGGATACGTAATGGATCTTGAAGTACTATTTCTGCCTCTCCTTGACCAAATCCACCCACATTAGGATTACTCGTTAATGGTTGATCCAATTTGATGGATTCACCTTCGGAAACAAGAAGTTCTGGTCCGGGAGGGATAATATCAAGCACTTGACGTCCATCCGATGGCTCTGTTATGGATATTTCATATCCCCCCTTTTCTTTTCGTAAAATTTTACTTACTATACCAGCTCCTGTAGCATTATAAACTGTATTGTTACTCTTGGTTCCGTCTGGATAAATTTGGCCCCTTCCTCTATTTCCACCTACATATATAGGATATTTTAAGAAGTAAACATCTTTCTTATTAGCGGGGTCGGGGGAAAGAATAGGAAAGGTGATTTCACTATATTTTTGACCAGGGACAGGCCCTACCACAAGAATATTTTTTTGATTAGGGCGATAACTCAGAAAAGACAAATTGCCTATCTTTTCTTTCATCTCGGGCGAAATACGATCGGAAGGAGCTAATTCAAACCCCTCCGGTAAAATAAGAACAGCTCCCACATTCAAACCCCCCTTTTTACCATTAGCAAGAACTTGTTTCACTTGCTTATCATAAGGAATTCGAACAACCGCTTCAAATATAGTATTTGGAAGTACCGCTTGTGGAACCTCAATATCCACGGGCTTATTAGCTAAATGGCAATTGGCGCAGACAATACGCCCAGTTGCTTCTCGTGGATTTTCATAACCCTGCTGGGCAAAAACGGGATATGCACTTGAAATGGATGTCCACGTTAGGATATATATCATGAGTGATACCGAAATAGATCGAGTAATCTCTTCCTTTATCCAAGAAAAAGTAGTTCTAGTTTGCATGGTCTAATCATTGATCTGAAAATTTCTACAATAAATTGAGTAGGTCGCTAGTATAGTTCCCCATCCACGATTCTGCTATTTACTGGAAGCATTTCAGTGGACTACTATAGGAGAAAATCCCCGTATAGCAATCGTGTAATGCTTAAACTATAAAGTTTAAACTCGAAAGTAAGAAACATTAGAATTGATTAGATTAATATCGGTAGATCATTTCATTTATCAATCATTCATTGCATGATAAATAACTACAAGTGATGGGGATAGACGATTTAAATAATGGAAAATCCAATATTTAAAAATAGTATCAAGAATAACTGGAAAAGTGGAAACAAGACCAGATACTATTTGATCGTTATTACCAAATCCAAAATCGTTGTAGACAGAACCAATCATCAATTCCCACCCGTGGGGTGAATGAAATCCGATACATAAATCAGTTACTAAAAGAATCGAAAAAGCTTTTACTGTATCACTTAAGTTATATAGAAATTCCTGAACCCAAGAATTAAAAATAACAAGTTCTTTATTACCTAAAATAGAATAACCGATTAGAATAACAAAACAGATTAGATTTGTCGAGAAGTGCAAAATCATATGGATACGATCCGCGTTATGTATCTTAATTAATTGTATCGTTTCTTTGTGTATTTCGATAGGAAGAAACTTTTGTAAATGTGTCTCCGAGGAGTCTTTGATCATTTGGTCCAAGAAGAAGATTTCCTCTAATTCTATGAACTTTTCTAGAATATTTTTTTCGTGAATATCATTCCAAAAAATTTCAGATTTCTCGGTATTGGACCAATTAGTGACCCAGGATTCCATACTTTTAGTAAATGAGAGAGAAAGCCACCCGGGCAAAAATAATAATAATATAGATGCAAGATAGAAAAGAGTATGGAATGTTTTCTTTTTTGCCATTTTTKACCTGTTAATTTTGAATTAACCCGCTTCATTTGTCGACTCTATGTGATCGAATCGTTCTTTCAAACATGAGTTATAGACTTATAGACCAGGGATCAAACCTATGAATCTATTCTATTTGCGATTTTGTTGAAATCTAGAAAGAGAAATAAACGAAAACTCCAACTCAAATTCGAATGAAGAAATAATCAAAAAGATTGTTTACAGATATATCTATCATTCCAAACAAGTCTTTCCTTTCGCTGAATGAACCCAAAGAAGTACGTTACTTTAAGGAATTATTGAGATTTTGAGATGAAAGAACTCTTTTTCTAGCACAATATCCAACCAATCTTGCGAAAAAATTCCAACGATTCCCGCTAGACAAGAATCAAATAATTGTGAGAAAGATATTGTGATGATCAAGGGTGGCAAGACAATATGTAAATGGATTTGTTATCATTATTATGAAAATCCATTACTTGAACTTGATTAGTAAAAACCACAAACGAAAGGATAAAAGAGGTCGAGTGAGAAAAAGGAAATAATTTACAAGATATGCATTTAAAGTAAAGTAGCACTTCCAACAAATATTGAAAAAAAAAAAGAACAATTTGTTCTTTCGAAATTTTTATGTTTAATATATCAGATCAGATGAATTGCACCGAGTAGTTCAATTTATTACTTGTTTCAATTGAGTTGCGTGGATTTGAATACGCATAACATAAAAAACCCCAAAAAGGGTTTTATGGTTCTTCCATATAAGGCGTCGACTGAACGTTCGAATGAAACTTCTGTTATAGAAAAAACACGATTCTTGTATCTTTTACCCCCTGTTGCGAAAGCAAGCTACTTTTCTCAAATCTCAAAAGACTTCAATTGGTACACGCAAGAAATAGGCCAATTCCGCGGCCTTTTGCTCAATTTCTCGGATAGTCAAATTCTCATCCGTACGGGTCAACGGAACAGCCTCCCTGCCCCTGATGCCCATATAAAGGACACGGCGAGCGTAAATACCCTCTTTAACTTCTATTCTAACGGATTGAATATCTTTTATAAAGAATCGGAGGAATATGCGACGATTTTTTCCAGGAAATCCCCAACGAAAAATACACACTAGTCCTTCCTTTCTATCGAATAGATCATACCCACTACCTACATTCCAGCAGATTGTGCACCACAAATAGGAACTAATAAAGAGACCCGCGATCCCGTAGAAAGACATAATGAGCCCTTGTGGAAAAAAAAGGATTTGCTGAGACGGAACAAAAGATATCAAATTTCTACCAAGATAACTGGAAATTCCAACCAATAAGAATCCTAATGAACCTAAAAAAAGGATAAGAGCCCAGCAAAAATTACTTAATTTTCGAGACCCCGTTATAAGTTCTATCCATATATGTTCTGATCGACAACTCATACTTGATCCGATTACATTTTATTGGAATTGCGAGACTACCCCAAATGTTAATGATCATTATTTTGACTTTACTTTTTTTATTTTGGTTCCGAAGTAACTCTCATCAACTAGTACTAGTTTGCTGTGAACTAGCACTAGTTTGATGTGAACCTTTAGGAGTAATTCATCAAATTGCTTAGATCGAAAATAATACCATACCCTTCATATGAGTCCAATATTCATATGGATATACATATAGATCCACTAATTTTCCATTTTCGAATTTTCCATTTTAGGTATCCACATTCCTCGATCCTGATCTTAATCCGGATCTGATCTAGTTTAAACTAGTTAGAATTCATTTACCCCTAGATCCATTTCTGTGGGTCTAATAGCTTTTTGCTTTATATTCGACGGAAATTTTACCATAGTTCCTGAAATCAAAAATAAATCAATATATGTGTTAGGCTATAAGTATAAGTTTCAAAAAAACAGATGAGATTGTATCCGTCCAGATCTAAACAATTTTGTTTTTTTGAACATGAAGAAATAAAGAAGCCATCGCAATTGCCGGAAATACTAGGCCTATTAAAGGCACAAAAATCGGTGGAAGATTGAAAGTTGTCATAAAATCGGTACCTCGAGTTGCTATTTGTACCTATTATTTTATTGTTTTTTGAATATCATAATTTCTAATTATACTAATTATTACTAAATATTAGAAATTGCATATTTCATATATTTCATATTTAATATATAGTTAAATAACTATTAAGTCCAAGGAATCTAGAACTACAAAAATGCGTTTATCCATCTCTCTACATGAAAGATATGTATGCTAATTAACTTTAGTATTTTTCTTCATTTATTTTGGGTTTGTTCTTGTCTTCTAATTTACTAAGAGTTATCTTCAACTTTCGATTATTTCTACAATTCGATCTTCGGTGACCAAAGAGAATTCCCTTCTTATTTATATTTTTGGATTTTCTTCCAAGATTYCGATAAGCTAACTACTTGTTTGCTAGAAATAATTTCACTTAGTGCGCTCTAATTGGAATTCAAAGGAAAGAAGGCGTGGATCTTAAATAACTCACTCAAAACACTTTTTAAAAGATTACGGGGTACAATTAGGTCGAATAAACCCTTCTGGAATAAATATTCAGCCGCTTGTGAACCTTCGGGTACTGTTTTATTCAATGTTTGTTCAATTACTCTTTTACCCGCAAATGCAATATAGGAATTAGGTTCGGCAATAATGATATCTCCCAACATACCAAAACTCGCTGTTACCCCGCCGGTGGTAGGAGACGTAAGAATTGCTACATAAAATAACTTTTTATTTGATTGATAATCATATAAGCAAGACGATATTTTAGCCATTTGCATCAAGCTCAAACTTCCTTCTTGCATCCGCGCCCCCCCCGAGGCGCACACTATAATAAGAGGTAGAAATTGATTGGTAGCGTACTCAATCAAGCGAGTGATTTTTTCCCCGACTACGGATCCCATACTACCCCCCATAAATTGAAAATCCATAACCCCAATTGCTATGGGAATACCTTTTAGTTGACCTACGCCTGTTTGAACAGCCTCTGTTAATCCAGTCTTTCTTTGATAAGAATCCATACGATCTTTATAAGGCTCCTCTTCCGAATGAAATCCAATGGGATCCAGAGAGACCATGTCTTCATCCATAGGCTCCCAAGTACCGTGGTCAATCGAAACTTCGATTCTTTCTGAACTACTCATTTTCAAATGATATCCACATTGTTCACAAATATGCATTTTTGATTTCAAAAATTTCTTATAATTTAATTCATAACAATTTTCGCATTGAACCCACAAATGCCTGTATTTTTGCGTTGCATCGAGATCATTAGATGTTTCTCTTAGAGTTAAATCACTACTCTTTGGGTGGGTTCGTATACTGGACTCCCCGCCCTCACTACTAGTTGTACGTTTATCAAAAACGAAGCTAGAAATGTAACTCGTACTACTACCACTTCCACTAGCAGTAGCAAAAGAGATTTGATACTGAAGATAATTGTCAATGCAACTAGTAATGTGATTACTACAACTAGATTCCGTATCGTACATGTAATGATTGTATAAAGACTCTTCATTTGTAGATCGATTATTCATATAACTAGAATTGCGAAAACTAAAAAAATCATTTTCTAGGTCCATTTCAAAAATCTGATTTTGAAGATCAAAATAGATAGAATAACTGTTCCCATTACTATCTCTAACTAAAAAAGTATCATCAAAGAGGAAATTCCGAATGTCTTTGCCCCCAAAGAAATGATCCACATTACTGTAACTAGAATTGTCACGACCCCCCCAACTCTCAATGTTTTTATCCCTACCCTTTCTAGTTGTATCTTCACTAGTATTTTCAATAGGACCAAGATTGTCCGTTGACTTCTTTATTCCATACTTTCGTTTTAACTCGTTCTTAAAGACCTGTGAATTGAACCACCATCTTTCCATAGAGTTTTCTTGCCCCCTATTTGCCTAGTTGTATAAGACTCCAATAGATGAATAGTCATTCGACCCACAATACAATTATTTATTTTTGTATTTGAATATCTTATTTCCTAGCCGACTAAACATAGAAATTCCATCACGACGAATAAGAAGTGTGAAAAAAAAAAAGGTATTTTTTTTGTTTTGGGGTAATCCGCGGGTAAGACTTGACTATAACTATAAGATCAACAGGACAGGATGGAATTCCTTTTCCGTCGAACTGAAATAGAATGATAACTAAAGTGATTTTTCCTATGTTTTCGGCTAAAAAAATAAATATTTGCTCTCTCCTAGAAAGACTTTTTTTTCGTAAAATCTCGTCTAATAACTAACTAATAACAAAGAATCACTGAAGATTCTATTCCAACACGTAACGAAAAAGACAATATACCGTACCATATGGATATGGGGCGAAAGATTTTTGATAATTCGCTTGATTCATGAAAACTCCAGGATATATAAAGAATCGACTAATCCTAAGGATCTGTGGGTGTAATTGGGGATCCACGACAACAATAGAAATCGTTTTTCTTCGATTTTCTCTTTAAAATCTTCTATATCT